TACGAACCCACACGAAGAGTAGTGATTTAACTCTAAGAGAAAGGTTTAATGATCTCGATGTAACTCAAAAATACAGGCATTTGTGGGTTCAATGCGAAAATTGTTATGGATTAAATTATAAGAAATTTTTGAAATCAAAAACAAATATTTGTGAACAATGTGGATATCATTTGAAAATGAGTAGTTCAGATAGAATCGAACTTTCGATCGATCCCGGTACTTGGCATCCTATGGATGAAGACATGGTCTCTCTGGATCCCATTGGATTTCATTCGGAGGAGGAGCCTTATAAAGATCGTATTGATTCTTATCAAATAAAGACAGGATTAACTGAGGCTGTTCAAACAGGCATAGGTCAACTAAATGGTATTCCCGTAGCAATTGGGGTTATGGATTTTCAGTTTATGGGGGGTAGTATGGGATCCGTAGTCGGGGAGAAAATCACCCGTTTGATTGAGTACGCTACCAATAAATTTCTACCTCTTATTATAGTGTGCGCTTCCGGGGGGGCACGCATGCAAGAAGGAAGTTTGAGCTTGATGCAAATGGCTAAAATATCGTCTGCTTTATATGATTATCAATCAAATAAAAAGTTATTTTATGTATCAATCCTTACATCTCCTACTACTGGTGGGGTAACAGCTAGTTTTGGTATGTTGGGAGATATCATTATTGCTGAACCCAATTCCTATATTGCATTTGCGGGTAAAAGAGTAATTGAACAAACATTGAATAAAACAGTACCTGAAGGTTCACAAGCGGCTGAATATTTATTCCAGAAGGGCTTATTTGACCTAATTGTACCACGTAATCCTTTAAAAAGCGTTCTGAGTGAGTTATTTAAGCTCCACGCTTTCTTTCCTTTGAATGAAAATTCAATTCAAGTAGAGCACACAAAATTCAATCAAGTAGAGCACACAAAATTCAATTAGTTTATTTGTAGCAAACAAGTAGTTAGTTTATAAGAATCAAAGTAAATAAGAATGGAGTTTTCCTAAGATCTAATTGTAGAAAGAATAAAAAGTTGCGGATAACTCTTTTTTTACCTAGAATCCCGATTACTAATTAAGAAGTCTCTATCAACAAGATAAAAGAGTGAATTCTTCCTTTCGTGAAATTAGGCAAATAAAATGAATTTCGTCTTATGTCTTATGTATATAATCAAATAGAGAAAAGATAGATATATAGTTTTTTATCTTTCTCTATCTCCCGAAAATCCCATTTTCACTCAAAATTCCTGTTGGGTCGCATTCTAACGAATCTTTCGATAATCTGTAAGAAACTCTTTCTTTCTTTATTAAAAATTCGAAGACAAGAACAAAAGACAAAGAAATGAAGAAAAATAATAAAGTGAATTATCATACATATCTTTCATGTAGAAAGATGAATAAGTCCATTTATTTAGTTCTACATTCCTTGGACTTATTCTATATACTCACTTAGATATATAGATATTTATTTCTATACTAAGAATTTGAAATTTAATTAATTAATAATTACAATTCTTAATTATAATTATTATAAGATATTTATTTTTTATAAAAAATAAATAATAGCAGGTACAAATAGTAAATCGAGGTACCCATTTTATGACAACTTTCAATTTCCCCTCTATTTTTGTGCCTTTAGTAGGCCTAGTATTTCCGGCAATTGCAATGGCTTCTTTATCTCTTCATGTTCAAAAAAACAAGATTGTTTAGATCTGATGGGACCCAATCTCATCCGTTTTTTTTTTTTCAAAACTTAGACTTGTAGCATAACACAGATATCTATTTCGAAAAATATGGTCTAACGTGTAATTTCCGCCGAACATAAAGGAAAAAGTTATTATGCCTGCAGAAAAGGATCTATGGGTAACTGAATTCTAGCTAGTTTCAAATAGATCAGGATCGCTGGATGGCTAAAATGTAAAGTCGGTGGATCTATAGGTATATCAATATGTATAGTGGGCTCATATGAAGGGTATGTTATTATTTTAGATCTAACCAATTTGATGAATTACTCCTAAAGGTTCACATCAAACTAGTGCTAGTTCACATCAAACTAGTGCTAGTTGATGAGAGTTACTTCGGAAACAAAAAAAAGTAAAGTCAAATTCATTTGGGGTATTCTCTCAATTCCAATAAAATGCAATCAGATCAAGTATGAGTTGGCGATCAGAAGATATATGGATAGAACTTATAACGGGGTCTCGAAAACTAAGTAATTTATGCTGGGCCCTTATCCTTTTTTTAGGTTCATTAGGATTCTTATTGGTTGGAACTTCCAGTTATCTTGGTAGAAATTTGATATCTTTTTTTCCGTCTCAGCAAATCATTTTTTTTCCACAAGGGATCGTGATGTCTTTCTACGGGATCGCGGGTCTCTTTATTAGTTCCTATTTGTGGTGCACAATTTCCTGGAATGTAGGTAGTGGTTATGATCGATTCGATAGAAAGGAAGGGATAGTGTGTATTTTTCGTTGGGGATTTCCTGGAAAAAATCGTCGCATATTCCTCCG